AGAGATTACTTCTCAATACAATTTCTTTCAAATTTTGTAAGATTTCATGTACTGATTCCTCAATACCTACTATCGTAGAATATTCATGTGGCACCTTCTTAGATTTTGCACGTGTGATACATGTTCCTTCTATTTCTCCAAGTAAGGCCCTTCGCATGGCAATACCGATGGTATCAGCTTGACCTTTCATAAGTGGTGACAGAATGAAACGACCATAATAAAGACGCTTACTGTCTACTCTTGATTCAACACACTTCCACTGTAGTGTTCGAGTGGATCCTGCTACTTCCTCTCGAACCATACTATACTAGTATTATTATTTGATCATTTATTTCTCTTGAAATCGGTTTAATTCTTATTTCTACACACGTCTTTTTTTAGGAGGTCGACATCCATTATGTGGCATAGGTGTTACATCACGTACGAAGCTTAATAATATACCACTTCTACGAATGGCTCGTAATGCTGCATCTCTTCCGAGACCAGGACCCTTTATCATAACTTCTGCTCGTTGCATACCCTGATCAACCACTGTACGAATAGCATTTACCGCTGTGGCTTGAGCAGCATAAGGTGTTCCTCTTCTTGTGCCTTTGAATCCAGAAGTACCAGCGGAGGCCCAAGAAACTACCCGACCTCGTACATCTGTAACAGTTATAATGGTATTGTTGAAACTCGCTTGAACATGAATAACGCCTTTTGATATTCTACGTCCATTCTTACGTGAACCAATACGCCCATTCCTACGTGAACCAATTCTTGGTATAGCTTTTGTCATATTTTATCATCTCATATTTATGAGTCAGAAATATACAAAAAGAAAAGATACGGAGATATCCATTTCATGTTAAAACAGATCCTTTACCTTATTTTTACATATTTTATTTTTGAATTTTGGAAAGTAAAGTTCTTTTTTAGAAGAATTACCCTTGTCTCTGTTTATGTTTCGGATTGGAACAAATCACTATAATTCGTCCACGCCTGCGAATCAGTCGACATTTTTCACAAATTTTACGAATGGAAGCCCTTATTTTCATATTTTTTATTCCTTACCTTAATTCTGAATCCACTTCTTGGAAGAGAATAAGTCTCTTGAATTTTTTTTTTAACTTCAAATTGTATACCCATGGTTAAAAAAATAACCTAATCGTTCGAATCTTTGTTGCGAAGTCGATAAATTATACGTCCCCTGGTTGAATCATAACGACTTACTTCAATTTTTACTCTATCTCCCGGTAGTATCCGTATAAAACTGCGGCGGATCCTCCCTGAAACATATCCTAGAATTAGATCTTCATTATCTAAACGGACCCGGAACATACCGTTGGGAAGTGATTCAGTAATTAAACCCTCGTGAATCAATTTTTGTTCTTTCATTCCAGGTAACCTCCTTGAAGTATCAACTAATGGAGGAAGAGTTATATAACTCACTTTTCCTCTCTATTTTACAAATAGGAAGTTAGAGATCAAATTCGGATACCAGAGGTGGAAGATTACCATATATAACACAAAATTTCTCCTCCAATTCTTTCTAGTCGAGCTTCTCGATCTGTTATTATACCTCGAGAAGTAGAAAGAATTACAATTCCCATTCCACCTAAAATCTTAGGAATTCGTTGATAGTTGGAATAAATTCGTAAGCCGGGTCGGCTGATACGCTTTAAAATGGTTCTAGTTTTATATATTCCTTTTCTGGTTTTTCTATGTCGCAGAGTTGAAACCAAGAAATATTTGTTATTCTCCTGATGTTTCCGAACGTTTTCAATAAAACCTTCTCGTAGAAGTATTTTAACAATGTTTTCGGTGATATTTGTAGATGCTATTCGAACCCTTCCTTTTTTATCCGTGTCAGCATTTCTTATAGAAGTTATTAGATTGGCAATAGTGTCCCTACCCATGACAAACTAGAATTATAGGTTCCTCCTAATTTTGATATAATCAACATGTTTCCTTTTTTTTTCTTTTTTTTTTTTATTATAAAGTATATACGTGAGACACAATCTACTAATTTGATCCATTTGATCTATTTCAGATACCCTACTATATCATAGTCTCATCTACTACTATTTATAATACTTCGGGAGCTAATGAAACTATTTTAGTAAAATTTAACTGTCTCAATTCTCGAGCGATCGCACCAAAAACTCGAGTTCCTTTTGGATTTCCTTCTTGATCAATGACAACCGCAGCATTGTCGTCATATCGTATTATCATACCGTTTTCACGTTTGAGTTCTTTACATGTACGTACAATTACAGCTCTAATTACTTCTGATCTTTCTAGAGGCATATTGGGAACTGCTTCTTTGATTACAGCAACAATAACATCACCAATATGAGCATATCGGTGATTACCAGCTCCTATGATTCGAATACACATCAATTTTCGAGCTCCGCTGTTATCCGCTACATTCAAAAGGGTCTGAGGTTGAATCATATCATTTTTATTTCAATCTGTTATTTCAATGCAAAAGTATGAAAGAAAAAAAAGAAATATTGTCCGTCCAGAAATAAATAAACCTGCGGTTGTTTTTTCATCCCCAATACCCCTTTTTGTTTAGTTCTACATCTCTATCCTGAAATAAGAAATTGAGTTCGTATAGGCATTTTGCGCGCAGCTATCTCAATAGCTGCTCTAGCTACAGTTTCTGATACTCCACCCATTTCATAAAGTATTCGACCCCGTTTAACAACGGATACCCAATATTCAGGGGATCCCTTCCCCGAACCCATACGTGTTTCCGCGGGTCTTACTGTAACAGGTTTGTCGGGAAATATACGTACCCATATTTTTCCACCACGACGCGCATATCGTGTCATTGCTCTTCGCCCTGCTTCTATTTGTCTAGCTGTAATCCAAGCAGGTTCAAGTGCCTGAAGAGCGTATCTGCCGAAACAAATATGATTGCCTCGACAAGATATTCCTTTCATTCTTCCTCTATGCTGTTTACGAAATCTGGTTCTTTTGGGGTTATAGTCGATGGTTGTTTCTTAATTCCATCTCTACTGCAGAACCGGACATGAGAGTTTCTTCTCATCCAGCTCCTCGCGAATGAAAGGATTCAAATTCAATAATATTATAGATACACATTAATAGATACACATTAATAGATAATACACCAAGTAATGGCTTTTATTGATATTTAATTTCTTACATAAGAAGGAAGATGTAGATACAAGATATACAATACAGCTAGACGTGTGTGTACATTTATGTATCTTTATAGATAATGTAATGTTTCTCTTTTTTATTTTTATAACATAACGAAACCTTTCCTTATTTTTTTTTTACCTCTATCGAATTACGACAAAAGATTGTAATCCAATAAATAGAGGTTTCGCGGGCGAATATTTACTCTTTCCTGTTTCATTCGAAGGTTCAATTCATGACCTCTCAGAATAAATCAATTTTTTCTTGGTCCGTTCCGCCATCCCACCCAATGAATTATTAGGATTCGTTTTCAATAGAAGCCTATGCAGTCACAGGTTCTGTCGTTCCCATAGCTTCTCCATTAATGGTTAGGTCCGAACTTTGCAATGGAGCTTCCAACAAAATTCGTTCCCGAGTCAATTTCCTCAGTTTTTATTAACCTGAAGGCTCTTTATTATTTTATTCTATTTTAATTTATTTTAAAATTCTTATATTTATAATTATCTTATTATATTTATAATTATCTTATCAGTATTGATGCTTTATCACACTGCCTTTTATGACGTGATTCATAGACCATACATATTGGAATCATATATCATTGATATTTTTGTTCTTTCTTTCTATCATCCTTCCATTTATCCACATCCCTTTATTTTTTTGCTTTACAACCCATAATCAGATTTATTTTTTCTTGAAAGAATTTCAGTTGCTACAACCATATGATAGATCCATTCATTCATATAGTGACTGTTTCTTGGGATCTCGACAATACGAAGCAATAAGTTGGTTATTAGTTTATTTTATATAATTACAAAGTTTATAGCGGGGGTCAGTTTTTTTTTTTGAATCCCAACTTGAAACTATAAAGAAAAAACTAACGAGTCACACACTAAGCATAGCAATTATACCAAATTATCAATCGAATTTTTATTTAACCTTATAGAATTTGAATTGTTCATTTTTTTATTTTTAACGGAAAAAGAATGAAGGAGTTTGTCATTTTTTGTTTTATCACTGGACAGAATGGGAAGACAAGGTTGATTATTCCTCGTCTACAAATATCCAAATTTTTATACCTAATACTCCATAAATAGTTCGAATTGTATAGGAACAATGATCAATTTTAGCGCGAATTGTTTGTAGGGGAACTCTACCCTCTCTGATCCATTCGACACGTGCAATTTCTTTTCCGTCGATACGGCCTGCTATTTGCACTTGAATTCCTTTTGTATCCGTTTGTTCAGTTAATTCAATAGCTTTTTTCATTGCTTTTCGAAACGAAACCCTATTTTTTAATTGTAAAGCTATATATTCTGCAAGAATATTAGGTTGTCCATAAGGTTTTTCAACTCTTGTGATAGCAATGTTGAGTCTCCGGTTTACAGAATGAAACTCCTTTTGTACATTCATCTGTAATTCTTCGATTCCTCGTGTTTGCCCCTCTATTAATAAATTTGGGAATCCAATATAGATTATGACTTGGATCAAATCGATTTTTTTTTGAATTGTTATACGTGCAATTCCTTCGAAACCTGAGGATATTTTCCTATTTTTTTGTACATAGTTCTTGATACAATTCCGTATTTTTTCATCTTCCTGTAGGCCCCCGGAATAATTTTTTGATTGTGCGAACCAAAAGGAATGATGACTTTGAGTTGTACCAAGTCTGAAACCAAGTGGATTTATTTTTTGTCCCATATTTTTCTATTCTATTTTATTTTTCATCCATATTTTTTTATATGAATCTAAATCTTAGATTGATCTAAAAATGATTTAGATTTATCTTTTAATACAATTGTTATATGACATGTCGGTCTTTTTATCAGATAACTACGTCCTCGAGCCCG